AAATATACTAGATTATTCGAGTCGAATTGAAATTCATTTTCAACTCATTCATAACTGTTTAGTCAAAATAACAATTTATTTTGATTGAACTGCTTAGTTTTGTTTGCTGTGGTACATGTATCATTTCAAGATTCATCGACTTGAATTGTTCCATTTACTTCAATTTTATTTTTATTTCGATATCAATTATAAATATATATTGATCTTGCTCTTATACTTTATACAAATAAGACTCTTTTCTCGATTATACAAATAAGACTCTTTTCTCGATTTTTCATCTCACTTCGGATTCTCTATAAAAATCTATAAAAAAAAAAAGAATTCAAAATAGAATTTTGAATAAAATACTAATTAAATAAAATACCAATCCATATAAAATCTATATAAAAATAGAGAATACTATATTCTATATGTAATATAGTACCTCCACCTATATAATATAAAAATAAAATATAATAATAAATAATAATAATATTAAACATTAATGGAATAGGATCTTATATTAACTAAATTCGACTTCTATTCTATATATTCTATTTCTATTCTCTATATTCTACTTCTATATTCATTTAGAAATTTATATAAATATATTAATTAAAATTAATTCAATTATTAATTCAATAATATTAATTCAATTTATTAATTATTCAATTTAGCAATTCAATGTTAGGGCAATAAAAGACTCCTTTCTTTTATTGCTATACCTTACCTAGTATAGCAATATAAAGAAGAGCCCATTTTACAATGTTAAATGTTAATAATGAAAGTTAATAAAGATCCTAATTTTTCAAACTCCAGCTTGTCTATAAATAGAGTAAGTCGTTTTTAAATCCGTGTAACTTACGAGTAGATTTGATTTTTGTTGAGTTAGGTTGGAATTTGTTTTTAAATGAGTTCGTGTCATGATTTTGACTCCAAAAATTCATTAGGCTTAGGCGGGTATCCCAAAGACAAAGAAAAAAAGTATCACTAACTCTTTTTGATTGCGGATAGGAAAAGGGAAAATTCCTAATGTAATTGACTTAGGAAAGAAAATTGGGTTTGTTTAGCCAAGACAAGATAAAAAAAAATAGCTATTGGTTCTATTGAAGTGCACTTTTTTTGATTTTGGCTTTATACTCTATCCTGAATGATTCCTGCGAGCAAGCTTATGAGAATGCTTTTTTTTTTCGTTTTTCGATAAACCAAGCAATTGCAAGCGGCTAGTTACAAACAATACAATAATGAAGAAATAAAAACTATACAATTTTTGTCTTTGTATCTTTGTATTTGAATTTTATTTCATTTTTTTTAGGGCTATACGGACTCGAACCGTAGACTTTCTCGGTAAAACAGATCAAACTGATTATTCTCAAAATGATTCGAACTGTTTCAAAGACCCAACATGCATTTTTTTGCATTGGGCTCTTCCATTAACTGATATAAATAATCAGTTAGTCTACCATAATTCTCTTGACAAGAAGATAAGAAGATGGCTCCATGTGCTCTGATTTCTTATTTGGATTCCGATCTGAGAGCACTACCGAAGTGTTTCAAAGAAGGTTATCCTGACGTAGGTTTGCTTTTGGCTTAGATCAACCTAAGTTAAATGAAGTCTCCATCGCCCCCCTTTTATTTAAAAAATCCAATATGAAACTTCATACACCTTAAAGTTCATAAGATAGGACGAAAAAAGAATTTTTTGAGGTCTTTATACTCATTATGCCTAGCATTGAATAGAGTTAGTATTCCCCTTATCAATATCTTAAATCAATAATGGGTTCTATTGGTTGCCTAAAATCTAAAAATATAAATAGAAAAGGGGCACCTAAATTGGACCGAATCTTTTGTCAGGCTATTGTTCTCTTGTTCCCTAAAAGTCATGGAGTAAGACATCAACTTCTCAATAAGTTGTTTGATTCCATAATGTACTCCTCTGAAAAAACATCGGCGCGCGTGTAAACGAGGTGCTCTACCTAACTGAGCTATAGCCCTTTTGCTTGTGATATATATTTTATCATGTCAATAATTTCTTGTCAAGATGAATATTACATGATCCAACTTTTATCTCTTTGATCGGTATTGCTTATAAATAATATTACATTTATAATCCATCGATGTGATGGGTTCCATTTCTTTCTCTTTTTGATTCTAACTGACCTACTTAACTCAGTGGTTAGAGTATTGCTTTCATACGGCAGGAGTCATTGGTTCAAATCCAATAGTAGGTATAACTTATTAGATATCCGAATCCATGGTATCTAATAAGTTTTTCTAGCCGCCTTAATTTTATTGATTTTTGATATTTTCCATTCCATTCTATTTCTCTTTCTCTAGTTCATTGTTGAATTTGAAAATTTTTCGTTGTATTAGATAGAATCCGATTCCATTTATGATTCTAGTCAATTGGCAGAATTAAAAAATAAAGTGTATAAACAGAATTTCTGTTTATACAGAAGTTTTTCTTTTGATTATTCGGGCGCACCGCCAACGGGTTATAGTTACGAAATCACATTGATAG